TCTAAAATTTAAATTTATCTTTAGAAAAAAAAATGGATGAAAAGATAATATAATAAAAAAATATGGGACAAAAAATAAATCCACTTGGTTTCAGACTTGGTACAACCCAAAATCATCATTCCTTTTGGTTCACACAACCAAAAAATTTTTCTGTAGGTCTACAAGAAGATGAGAAAATACGGAATTGTATCAAGAACTATGTACAAAAAAATAAGAGAATATCCCCAGGTTTCGAAGGAATTGGAATTGCACGAATAGAAATTCAAAAAAGAATCGATTTGATCCAGGTCATAATCTATATTGGGTTTCCAAATTTATTAATAGAGGGCCGAACGCGAGGGATCGAAGAATTACAGATGAATGTACAAAAAGAGTTTCATTCTGTGAACCGAAGACTCAATATTGCTATCACAAGAATTGAAAAACCTTATGGACACCCTAATATTCTTGCGGAATATATGGCTTCACAATTAAAAAATAGAGTTTCGTTTCGAAAGGCAATGAAAAGAGCTATTGAATTAACTGAACAAACAGATACAAAGGGAATTCAAATACAAATTGCAGGGCGTATCGACGGAAAAGAAATTGCACGTGTCGAATGGATAAGAGAAGGTAGGGTTCCTCTACAAACAATTCGTGCTAAAATTGATCATTGTTCCTATACAATTCGAACTATCCATGGAGTATTAGGCCTAAAAATTTGGATATTTGTGAACGAGGAATAATAGACCTTTTTTATCTTACCGTTCTGTCCAGTGATAGAACAAAAAATTAGAAACTATTTCTGTTTTTTTACTTTTTCCGTTAAATCAAACAAAAATAAACAATTCTAATTCTATAAGGTTGAATAAAAAATAGATTAATCTTACTTTTGATATAATTGCTATGCTTAGTGTGTGACTCGTTAGTTTTTTCTTTAGAGTTGAAAGCTGGGCTTCAAAAAAAAAAAAGACTGACCCCCACTATGAACTTAATAACTATATAAAATAATAAAATAAACGAAAAACTAATAACCAACTTATTACTTCGTATTGTCGAGATCCCAAGAAACAGTCACTATATGACTGAATCAATCATATAGTTGTAACAACTGAAATTTTCATAAAAAAGAAATCAGATTATGGATTTTGAAGAAAAAAAAGTAAAGGGATGCGGATAAATGGAAAGGTGATAGAAAGAGAGAACAAAAATATCAATGATAGATGATTCCAATATGTATGGTCTATGAATCACCTCATAAAAGGCAGTGTGATAAAGCATTAATATTAATATTGATATATTAATATATATAATAATACAAATAATAAAGTATAATATAAATAATAAAGAGCCCTGGGTTAATAGAAACTGAAGAGATTGACTCGGGAACAAATTTTGTTGGGAGCTCCATTGCAGAGTTCAGGCCTAACCATTAATGGAGAAGCTATAGGAACGACGAAACCTGTGACTATATAAGATTCTACTATTAAAATATAAATAAAATATAAAATAAAAATGAATCCTAATGATTCATCGGGCGGGATGGCGGAACGAACCAAGAACAAATTGATTTACTCTGAGAGGTCATGGATTGATCCTACGAATGAAGCAGGAAAGAGTCAATATCCGCCCGCGAAACCCTTATTTATTTATTGTATTACAATATAATATTGTCTTGACTCGATAAGAGTTAAAAAAAATAGGGATTAGTTATAAAAAATAAGCATTATCTTTATCTATAAATATACACATCTAGCCATATATGGAGCTTCCTATGTAATAAATGAAATATCAATAAATCCCATTACTTAGTTTAGTGTACTAATTATTAAATAGATGTGTATCTGTATCGAATCTTTTCATTCGCGAGGAGCTGGATGAGAGGAAACTCTCATGTCCGGTTCTGTAGTAGAGGTGGGATTAAGAAAAAACCATCAACTATAACCCTAAAAGAACTAGATTTCGTAAGCACCATAGAGGAAGAATGAAGGGAATCTCTTGTCGGGGCAATCATATTAGTTTCGGCAGATACGCTCTTCAGGCACTTGAACCCGCTTGGATCACAGCTAGACAAATAGAAGCAGGGCGAAGAGCAATGACACGATATGCGCGTCGTGGTGGAAAAATATGGGTACGTATATTTCCAGACAAACCTGTTACAATAAGACCTACGGAAACACGTATGGGTTCGGGGAAAGGATCCCCCGAATATTGGGTATCTGTTGTTAAACCAGGCCGAATACTTTATGAAATGAGTGGAGTATCAGAAACTGTAGCCAGAGCAGCTATCTCAATAGCTGCGTGCAAAATGCCTATACGAACTCAATTTAGTATTTCAGGATAGGGATATAGAACTAAAGATAAACAAAAGGGGTATTGAGGGTGAAAAAACAACCGCGGGTTTATTTATTTCTAGACAAACACTATTTCTTTTTTTCCTCATTCTTTGCATTGAAATAACAGATTCAAATAAAAATGATATGATTCAACCTCAAACCCTTTTGAATGTAGCAGATAACAGCGGAGCTCGAGAATTGATGTGTATTCGAATCATAGGAGCTGGTAATCATCGATATGCTCATATTGGTGACGTTATTGTTGCTGTAATCAAAGAAGCAGTGCCCAATATGCCTCTAGAAAGATCAGAAGTAATTAGAGCTGTAATTGTACGTACATGTAAAGAACTCAAACGTGACAACGGTATGATAATACGATATGATGACAATGCTGCGGTTGTCATTGATCAAGAAGGAAATCCAAAAGGAACTCGAGTTTTTGGCGCGATTGCTCGGGAATTGAGACAGTTGAATTTTACTAAAATAGTTTCATTAGCTCCTGAAGTATTATAAATACTAGTAGATGAAACTATGATATAGTTATAGTAGGATATCTGAAATGTATTAAATTAGTAGATTGTGTTTCACGCATATACTTTTAATAATTAATAATTGAAATTGAATAATTCAAAATAAAAAAACATGTTGATTATATCAAAATTAAGAAGCACCAATAATTAGAATTCGTCATGGGCAGAGACGCTATTGCTGATATAATAACTTCTATAAGAAATGCTGACATGAGTAAAAATGGAACGGTTCGAATAGCATCCACTAATATCGCCGAAAACATTGTTAAAATACTCATACGAGAAGGTTTTATTGAAAACGTTCGGAAACATCAGGAAAGTAACAAAGATTTCTTGGTTTCAACCTTGCGCCATAGAAGAACTAGGAAAGGAATATATAGAACTATTTTAAAACGTATCAGTCGACCTGGTCTACGAATCTATTCCAACTATCAAAAAATTCCTAAGATTTTAGGTGGAATGGGAATTGTAATTCTTTCCACTTCTCGAGGCATAATGACAGATCGAGAAGCTAGACTAGAAAAAATTGGAGGAGAAATTTTGTGCTATATATGGTGATCTTCCTCCGGTATCCTAATTTGATCTCTAACTTCCTATTTGTGAAATAGAGAGGAAAAGTGAGTTATATAACTCTTCCTCCATTAGTTGATGATATTTCAAGGGGTTACCTGGATGAAAGAACAAAAATTGATTCATGAAGGTTTAATTACTGAATCACTTCCCAACGGTACCCCCCCCCCCGGTCCATTTAGATAATGAAGATCTAATTCTAGGTTATATTTCAGGGGAGATCCGACGAAGTTTGATACGGATACTGCTGGGAGATAGAGTCAAAATCGAAATAAGTCGGTATGATTCAACTAGAGGACGTATAATTTATAGACTCCGCAACAAAGACTCGAGCGATTAGATGATTTTTGAAAACATTCCTTTGGTGAGAGATACAACTCGAAGCTAAAAAATAAAATACAAGAGAAAGGAATAGATTCCAAATTAAGGTAAGGAGTGAGAAATATGAAAATAAGAGCTTCCGTTCGTAAAATTTGTGAAAAATGTCGACTGATCCGTAGGCGCGGACGAATTATAGTGATTTGTTCCAATCCGAGACATAAACAGAGACAAGGATAATCTTTCTTTTATAAAATTTCTCAAAGAAGGGCCATGTAAAAATAAAGGATCTGTTTTAACATGAAATGGATATTTCCGTATCTTTCTGTATATTTCTGATTCATATTTATGAGATGAAAAAATATGGCAAAACCTATACAAAAAATTGGTTCGCGTAGGAATGGACGTATTGGTTCACGTAAGAATGGACGTAGAATACCAAAAGGGGTTATTCATGTTCAAGCGAGTTTCAACAATACTATTGTAACTGTTACAGATGTACGAGGTCGGGTGGTTTCTTGGGCCTCCGCCGGTACTTCTGGATTCAAAGGCACAAGAAGAAAGACACCCTATGCTGCTCAAGCCGCCGCCTTAAATGCTATTCGTACTGTAGTTGATCAGGGTATGCAACGAGCAGAAGTTATGATAAAGGGTCCTGGTCTCGGAAGAGACGCAGCATTACGGGCCATTCGTAGAAGTGGTATACTATTAAGTTTCGTACGTGATGTAACACCTATGCCACATAATGGATGTCGACCTCCTAAAAAAAGACGTGTGTAAAAATAAGAATTAAACGGATTGCAAGAGAAATAAATGATTAAATGATCTGATCAAATAATAATATTTAGTATGGTTCGAGAGGAAATAGCAGGATCCACTCGAACACTACAGTGGAAATGTGTTGAATCAAGAGTAGACAGTAAGCGTCTTTATTATGGTCGTTTCATTCTGTCCCCGCTCATGAAAGGTCAAGCCGATACCATAGGTATTGCCATGCGAAGGGCTCTACTTGGAGAAATAGAAGGAACATGTATCACACGTGCAAAATCTGAGAGGGTGCCGCATGAATATTCTACGATAGTAGGTATTGAGGAATCGGTACATGAAATTTTAATAAATTTGAAAGAAATTGTATTGAGAAGTAATCTGTATGGAGTTAGAGACGCATCCATTTGCGTCATGGGTCCTAGATACGTAACCGCTCAAGATATCATCTCACCACCTTCCGTGGAAATAGTTGACACAACACAGCATATAGCTAACCTGA